TATTATAGTTTTGACTAAGTGAGGGATCAAATATATAGTCGACTTTATTTGATGGTAGCTTGGAGGATTAGAAATATGACTATTGCTTTCCAATTAGCTGTTTTTGCATTAATTGCGACTTCCTCAGTCTTAGTGATTAGTGTACCCCTTGTATTTTCTTCTCTCGATGGTTGGTCAAATAATAAAAATGTTGTATTTTTCGGTACATCATTATGGATTGGATTAGTCTTTTAGTAGCTATTATGAATTCTCTCATTTCTTGAATTTATTTAGTATTTAGTTCGATACAAAATAAATAAAAATAAAAGGCCATTCCTTCTAAAAAAAATCGGATTGTGAGACGCACTAAAATGCAATTTGAATTCTGAAAAAATTTGCTAATCTTATATTTAATTGTTATATGTAATATTATTTAATTCCATTGCCATTATAATATTGATTGACAGACAATTAATAAAAGGAAAAATCTAATAGAAAATAAAACGGTCGACCCAGACATAGATGGTCGATCCAGGCGGATATACCATATAAAATATATAGGATATACCACATAAAATATATGCCGTAGCGAGCATAGTTGAATTGTAAAGTATCTCCTTGTTAAGGAGAAGTTACGGGTTTGATTCCCGCCGTTCGCCAGCTTAATTTAGTAAGGTAAGGTACTATGGTAAAAAATTCAATCTAGTTAACTACTTATTATATATATATAAGTATCAAAAAAAGGGTACTCCAGAGGAGAGAATCGAATTCGCCAACAAGGTTCCCTAAATTGGGGAGGGGGAATCCTTGGACCTTGAGAGTTCTTGCAATCGTAAGTAACTTCATAAACTACTTAATTCAGCTCTCTAGGGCCGGGAACTAATGGATAAAAAAGTTGGTACAGACTTCTACCATATCTAGACAAATAGAGTACTCCTTTTATACAGACTGCTAAGTGCGAAGATGGGAATGGAACTATGTGACCTCAAGGTTATGAGCCTCATGAGCTGCCAAAATGCTCTACTCCGCTCGGGAGGGCTAGGAAATAGAGGACGGAAAAGTTGGATACAAGCCTCTACCACATCTAGACAAATATAATAGTCCTTTTATACAGAATGGAGCGGGTAGCGGGAATCGAACCCGCATCGTTAGCTTGGAAGGCTAGGGGTTATAGTCGACGTTGGTTGATTATTTTTACCGTCTCTAATTCAAAACCGAACATGAAATTTTGATTTCATTCGGCTCCTTTATGGATATTCTCATCACTTAACATCTATGTCAGCTTTTCTGTCTGAATGGAACCAAAACTCTCCGCTTTCTAGATGATCCCTATAGAATAGGATATAGAAATTCTAATAAATCTATCTAATCTACTTACTTCGTTCCCTAATTTCATTCAAGAGATCCTGAGGAAAAGAGTTGGGTTTCCACCGAGCTGAAACAATATGCTGATGGTTATAGTAAACCAAAACTATCGCTGTTTAGCTATTTGGCTTCCATTTCCTTTTTAAAAATTAAAAGGAGAAGATTTAGTTACGATTGGAAATAAACTTTTTTGTATCTTCATCCATAGATCCTTTACTCACATTTATTCAATTGGAATACTTAATCCAATGCAAAATTATGCTTCGCGACTCTGCATTCATAATCCAATTTGTATTTTGGATGCAATTTCAATTAGTCTTTGGATACAAATCGCGAGAATGTATATTCTTCCTCAATATGCTATTGAGAGGAAAAGGATTAAACCTTTTATTTTTTAAAAATTAAAGTTTTAATCGGAATATAAAAAAACTTAAGGATGCCTTAAGTATATCATTTTATATTCAGTTATTAATAAAACGAATCACACTTTTACCACTAAACTATACCCGCCACATATACATTATGTATATCAATATTTTTCTTTGTCAAGAAAAGACATTCGAGAAGGAGGCTAATTCCACCTTCTCAGGGATCTCTCAAACCCCAATGTCTGGGGTATTTCAAGAGTCTTCCTAGTTATATCGAAGACTGATTTCTAAGGAAAAGTATGATTATTTTATTGCCAAAATAGCCCAGCCCCTAGGAGAAATAAAATAGCAAGCAGCACAGTCTCCATAAATCCCTTTCGTCCTTTTCTTCTTTATAGAATAGACATTTTGTATGGCTTCATAGAAACAAGTTAAAATGCCTTTTAACTTAATTAAGTCAAACTTTAAGTTAGCTAGTAATCGACGGATTTACCTGATTACGTCAAGTAAATCCTTACCAAGGAAATTTTGGTCAAGATTTACCTGATTAAAATTCAGGTCAAAAATTTGCACAAAGTCTTGATCAAGGTCTTCGTAAGAGTCCTCATCAGAGTCTTCATCAAACTCTTCATCAAACTCTTCATAGAGAAGAGCAAGATGAATAGAACCAAGAAGACATAGAAAAGAAGTAAAAAAAAAAGGATTAAGACTACGAAGAAGTGTTGTTATCCATTTCAATTGACGAAAAAAATTCAAATTTCTATAAATAGAAATAATTAAGATATACGGATCTCTATTTAAGAACAATGAATTCCCACATTTGTGTAATGTAAATATAATCTAAATAGTTACAATTATTTATTAACTATTTGATTTCCCTTAGAAAGAAAAGTTGGGCAGTATAAAAATTTTTATACTAAGATAAAATATACTGCCCGCTTTTGTCCAATCTAAGAGGTAAGTCCAATCTAAGAGTTTAAGGGGGGATTAAGGGAATTTCGGCGGAGGATTCTTCCCTGGCCCTGGAAAGTTTTTCCAGATCAAATGTGGAAAATTCTTTTGTGGAAAATTCTTTCCACCTAATTTCCAAAAACTACCCATTGAAAATTGCTTCACTAAATCGGTCCAGAACTTTTTTGCAACTTTTTTGAATTGGATGAAAAAACAGAGATTTTTTTTTTTTTTTTTTTTCATTTTGCCAAGATTTTTAACTTCGCGATTAACGTTAAGGCTATGCCATCCTAAGGTGCTACTAAAAGGAAAGATCTTATCAACGTCCATGAATGAGAAATCATAGATCGAACTGCCGAATTGGAAAAATTCGGTGCTATCATAGTATTCACTAAGTTCTAAGTTCACGAACTGGAGATTATGTACATAATGAACTTCTCTATCTATACATATATATATCTATATATAGATATATAGATATATTATGTACATTATACAGTAGACTCATAATGGCAAAAGAAAGTGGCTAATTTTTGAATTGAATAAGAAGGCCCTTTTAACTCAGTGGTAGAGTAATGCCATGGTAAGGCGTAAGTCATCGGTTCAAATCCGATAAAGGGCTTTTTTAACTCAGTGGTAGAGTAATGCCCCGGTAAGGCATAAGTCATCGGTTCAAATCCGAGAAAGGACTTTTCCCCTAAATTCATTCACTTTTTTTTTTCTTCTTTGTTTTTGAAAATTTCTCTACTTTTTCTTCTGACTTAGTGCGAGATGCATGCATTTTTGGCCTGAACACTAAACGAAGCACAGAGTGCAAATTGCAAAAAAGAAATGAAATTTGACTCTTTTTCCTGTGAGATCAATTAAATCACTATCTGTACTGAACTAATCTAGAACCCCCTTTTACTAATCTATTCTTATTCTATACCCTTTATTTAAATAAAATGAATTTCCTTAAAAAGTAAGGAATGATCCGTGAATCAACCATCAACTAAAGAAAAAATCCTATGAAAGCATAACAGAAAAGTAGGAAAGACTCTTTGCTTTGGATCTAGTTATACTCTTCGAGTATATTGACAATTCTAAAAAACTGCTCATACTATCATTATAGTATAATGACGAGCGATTGTATATGCCCCCATCGTCTAGTGGCCCAGGACATCTCTCTTTCAAGGAGGCAGCGGGGATTCGACTTCCCCTGGGGGTAGGGAGTATTATGAAAGGAGGTTAATCATAGATTATCAAAAACCCTAGAATAAATTCTTCCTGGGTCGATGCCCGAGCGGTTAATGGGGACGGACTGTAAATTCGTTGACGATATGTCTACGCTGGTTCAAATCCAGCTCGGCCCAAAAATCTAGGGCTTCGTGAATTTGAACTAAATCAAATCAATTAGTTTTTTTTTTCATATTTTATTTTATAAAATAAAATGCCTGATTCATAGAAATAAAGAATAAAGAGAAAAGGGCTAATTTTTCTCTAATCCATATCTTTCTCATTTCTTTCTTCCAAAATAAAACACCTTTCTTATTGAAAGGTGGATTATCATCCATTTTTAGCGATAAAAAATCGCGACATACTAGTTATGTCACTCTTACTATACCCACATATCATATGTGGGTATGTAGTATATGATTCGTGTATTTCTTTATGATTCGTGTATTTCTTACAGTACGACGGACGAATTATGGTTATATTAAGAATATGTATGCCATACACCCCGCAGGGATTGTAGTTCAATTGGTTAGAGCACCGCCCTGTCAAGGCGGAAGCTGCGGGTTCGAGCCCCGTCAGTCCCGAACCTGGGTTCAATGAATTGAGAAATTCATCTTTCCTTTTTCATGGAAAAAGGAGGGGACAGGAGGCAAGATCGAATGCCTATTGGGCATCTTTATTTCCCTTTTTTTTATTGATCATTTTTCAGCAAACAGAGAGGAGTATGGGAATTTTTTTTTTTCACTACTCCCGATTGATAGGGAAAGACATACATATCATATGTGGATTAATATAATTTATGATATTACTCTATTCTTATGATGATACCATCTTCATCTTAACTTCCTCTTCTATTCTTATGGAATAGAGTACTTACATTTTACCGGAATCCATACATAAATCGTATTCATTTATTGTTAGACAGTGGATTTAATATAATTAGTACTTTTTGAGCTAAATCATACCCCCTTCCATTTTCTAGTTCCAACTTTGTTTGTGTATGTTCAATGACTAATTGGAAAGAATCTATCTCATTTTCATTCCATTTGCAGACTCCATTTTTTATGGATCTGCTCTCATCTTTAGACCCCAAAAAGCAGATATAGTAACCTAAAAAAAATAAATATAAATAAATAAAAACCAAGTAAACGCCCTTTTCCCTAAATTTAAATATTTGATCTTTTTTATTTAATCCCCTCTTTTCTCCATCTCACTTCTACTAAATACTGTTTATTTGGATGTCTATGTGACCCATAGAAAGTCGGTCATATAATACATACATTTATGTATGTATAACTATAAGAAAAAGTAAGGGAAATTGTATAAGATAAGAAAGGTCTGGGTTATAGATATAGAAAAGAAAAAGTAGAAAAGGATGAAAAATCTAGGGGATTCCTGATCCAATCAAAAAACCTATTTTGGTCCTAGTATGGATAAGGGATCTTCCTATGTTATACTATTCAATTCTCAACCATGAATTGATTTGATAGATCAGATATTCATAATATTGAATTGATTCAGTATTATCAGAATGCAAGTCCTCCCCTTGAATTTACAAGGATACCCTTTTTCCTCTCTATGGGATTACATCCCGAGTTATTGTGAAAAAAAAAATAAAGAGGTTATGGAAGTCAATATTGTCGCATTTATTGCTACTGCACTGTTCATTCTAGTTCCTACTGCCTTTTTACTTATTATTTATGTAAAAACAGTTAGCCAAAATGATTAATTGGAATTCCAATTAATCATTGAAGAAATGAAAAAGGGATTAAATAAAAGTCCAAGTCTTAAATGAAAGGATCTGGTTGGAATCATAAAGTGTGGTAGAAAAAACTATATATAGTTTTTTCTACCACACTTTAAAGTCTTTCTATTATATTATCTTGGATCTACATAGAATAGATTAGTAGATTGAAATAGTAGTCTAATTCGATTTCTTTTTTCACTACATCCGCTTAATTTCAATCAAGTCAAAAAAAAAAAAAAAACAAAAACAATTCTTCTAATTTCGGGGTTTCTTATAATTTTCTATAAAAACCTGGCCCTTCTCCGAAAGAACCAAGGGAGGAAGAAAAAAATAATATGCGAATAGACTATAGTAAAAGAAAAAAGTAAAAGAAAAAAACCTCCAGATCCTTTTTGGAATTTTCCATTTCCAAAAAAGTCATTAGATTGAAGTATTAACAGATGATTTATGACGTTTTATGGTAACTTCTTCCGATTTGGAAAAGAATTGGGAAAAGGGACCCGCTCATCTTTCATGCTTAAACATGCCGCGAGATGCTTCAAAAGAGCATAAAAAATTTTCTAAGAATAAGAAAGAGTATAAAACAAATGTAAAATGTGCGATATGTTGTGAATAGCTTCGTGGAAGAAAGATCTAATTTTCTTATGTATAGAACTTCTTTAACCATTCGTCATTTCTAGTAGAAATTATGAATTGCCCTAATCTATCTATCTAATCTATCTATATCTATCTAATCTATCTATATAGTAGAATATAAATAGTAGAATAGAACGACTTTTTCTTACAAAAGTTTCTTACAAGAGTGAAACAAAACTAAAGAAAGAGAGAAACAAAAACTAAAGATTGGATTTTTTCTAATATCTATAATTCATTAAGAGCCTGATTTATCAAAATAGAAGATTTAGAGAGAATTTGTGTGGAAAAAGTTGCTTATCGTGCCTAGATTTGCGCTTTTTTTAAAAAAAATACTTGAACAACTCTAGTAATCATTCATTGTTTGATCAAATGATTATTATTCATTATTTATTGTCATTTTTTTTTTATTCCAGTAGAGTTTGGAAAGAGAGACAAGAATAAAGTTTGGCAAAATGATTAATGCAAAACGATCAATTAAAGAATTGATATAACAATTCGACTACTCAATCAATTAGTAGTATTCCTAGAGTCCACTCCTCCCCCATACTACTAGTGAAAGAGAAAATGTAAAGACTACCATTAAAGCAGCCCAAGCGAGACTTACTATATCCATGAAAATTATGTCTCCTATTTATATGAAGGAATTATTCCACTATTGATCAATAATCATAGTGGAATCAATAGGTGCAGAGTCAAAAGGGAATTCTGCTCTAAGGCTATGGATGAATCAGTTCAACGAATTCACTCCTAACAAATTCTTATAGGATTTCCGGTAGAAGTAGAATTGGAGAGCATCAAGTATAAATATGATACATAGCCCTTTTCCTTAAAAAGGGGGAAGGGAATGCCCCTAATAGAAGACGTGGAAATAGTAAGATTGTTTCTTTTGTTACCTTTTTTATAAGCAATGGGCGTCAGAATATATCATAAAATTACGATAGATAATTATCTATTGGATAGCTACCTTACCCATGTTTATTTTTGACCTAAACCCTACTGCCCTGTTTTCTATCTTTCTATGAAAGCATGGGGAGACCTTATCCACAACTCCGAAATTTATTTTTCATCAGTCTATTCAATCTAATTCTTGACAGAATTAAGTAGACCTTACTTTAGTGTAAGTGGGTAGTATAAAATGTACAATAAATAAGATGTATGATAATTAGGAAGTCTTGATAGTTCTTCGTGGAATCCCTTCTTCAATCTTAGAAATAAAAAAAGAATGCCCCTTAGCGCCCTTTGAATACCAAGATTTTCGACATCTTATCCTCGTAGTTCTAAATTCCAGAATCGAATCAATTAAAAATCAATTCAAATTAATAAAAGAATAAGGAAATGCTACCTCATCCCTATTGGTATCCATTTGGGCCACTACCACCAAAACAAACCCTAGTTTGAGGATAGAACTATGGATTCTCAAAATCTAGTATCGCCAGGCCTAGTTACTCTCTTGCCCTAACTTATGCGGGGTACGAATTTGTCAAGTTCGATCAGTACTATAGGAAATCCTAAGTATTTTGTTGATCAGGCGGCACCCAGATTTGAACTGGGGATAAAGGATTTGCAGTCCCCTGCCTTACCGCTTGGCCATGCCGCCAAAAAATACGATCTAAAATCGAAAAAAATAGTATTCATCCACGTTTTCTTACTAAAACCCCCTTTTATCTTGAACCTAATTCTACTTACTCCTTTACAATCTTTTTCAAAAAATCTATTCCTGCTTTTTATTGGATCCAGTTTCGATTATTCTTTTCGCCAGTCACAGACTGCAAAATCAGGACAAATTGGAACCATTAACTATAATTCTTTTTTTTTTTTGAATTGCAGTAGTGAACAGTTCTTAAATCGGTATTCTATACCCCCCTTCCTTTTAATGGCATAATAAAATAGAATGGATTTATGCCTAATCCATGTATAGTATAGATAAACTCCAGATCAGAACAACATTATTCTCTATGGATCCCCCTTATGTACATATCTCTATGAAGAATCGTGCTTTAATTTTCCATTGCATTAAATATCTTGAATAAAAAATAGGAATTTTGCTATGATATATATATAATAATAGTATGACCTGATCATCTTGGCCCACCCAAGTGAAATTACGATAAAAGAGGGGATATGTGGATAGATGGATAACTAGATTGGCATGTACTTAAAAAAAAGTACTTCCTTTATTTTAGGATTATACAATGAAATCCTATATTTTCTAGCAATTCTACTACTACGAAACAAAAAAGAACCTTCGAAGAAACAAAAAAGAACCTTCGAATTCTTTTTTGAAATGAAACTAAGCGTGCTATGCTAAATCGAACTAAAGTCAAACTTTCTAGTGCTTCTAAATTATTATGGCTTTATCTCATTCATAGAAAGGAGATAAAATGAGAAATCTTTGCCATCCAATCTGATTAGAATATCATAATAATAGGTAGAAATTGGATTCTCTATCTATACAAGATTCCATAAGTGTAAGTGGCAGAATTTTTTTCTAGGAGTGTTTTATCAATTCATTTTCATTTCATTTGTACCCCTCGCAAACTCGAACTTTCGTCGAAATTCTCTTTATTCATGGGTATGAAATACATATATGAAATACGTATGTGGAGTTCCCTAGAATTTCATGTGATTCAGTAAACTAGAATATAGATTCCATGATTGCTAGATCGATCCGTATGGATTGATAAAGAGTGAGCTGGTAATGGAATTTTTTTTCAATAAATAGGAAACTTAAGATTAAGATGCTCCGGAATGGAAATGAGGGAATGTCCACAATACCCGGATTTAGTCAGATCCAATTTGAGGGATTTTGTAGGTTCATTAATCAAGGCTTGGCGGAAGAACTTGATAAGTTTCCAACAATTAAAGATACAGATCACGAAATTGCATTTCAATTATTTGCGAAAGGATATCAATTGCTAGAACCCTCGATAAAAGAAAGAGATGCTGTGTATGAATCACTCACCTATTCTTCTGAATTTTATGTGCCTGCAAGATTAATTTTTGGTTTCGATGTGCAAAAGCAAACCATTTCTATTGGAAACATTCCTCTAATGAATTCCCTAGGAACTTTTATAATAAATGGAATATACCGAATCGTGATCAATCAAATATTGCTAAGTCCTGGTATTTACTACCGCTCGGAATTAGACCATAAGGGAATTTCTATCTACACTGGGACTATAATATCAGATTGGGGAGGAAGATCAGAATTAGCAATTGATAAAAAAGAAAGGATATGGGCTCGTGTGAGTAGAAAACAAAAGATATCTATTCTAGTTCTATCATCAGCTATGGGTTCGAATCTAAGAGAAATTCTAGATAATGTTTCCTACCCTGAAATTTTCTTGTCTTTCCCGAATGATAAGGAGAAGAAAAGGATTGAGTCAAAAGAAAAAGCTATTTTGGAGTTTTATCAACAATTTGCTTGTGTAGGTGGGGACCTGGTATTTTCGGAGTCCTTATGTGAGGAATTACAAAAGAAATTTTTTCAACAAAAATGTGAATTAGGAAAGATTGGTCGACGAAATATGAACCGGAGACTGAATCTTGATATACCTCAGAACAATACATTCTTGTTACCACGAGATGTATTGGCTGCTACGGATCATTTGATTAGAATGAAATTTGGAATGGGTATACTTGACGATGACGATATGAATCACTTGAAAAATAAACGTATTCGTTCGGTTGCGGATCTGTTACAAGATCAATTCGGACTGGCTCTGGGTCGTTTACAACATGCGGTTCAAAAAACTATCCGTAGAGTATTCATACGTCAATCGAAACCGACTCCACAAATTTTGGTAACTCCAACTTCAACTTCGATTTTATTAATAACTACTTATGAAACCTTTTTTGGCACATACCCCTTATCTCAAGTTTTTGATCAAACCAATCCATTGACACAAACTGTTCATGGGCGAAAAGTGAGTTGTTTGGGTCCTGGAGGATTGACGGGGAGAACTGCAAGTTTTCGGAGCCGAGATATTCATCCTAGTCACTATGGGCGTATTTGTCCAATTGACACGTCCGAAGGAATCAATGTTGGACTTACTGGATCCTTAGCTATTCATGCGAGAATTGATCATTGGTGGGGATCCATAGAGAGTCCGTTTTATGAAATATCTGAGAAAGCAAAAGAAAAAAAAGAGAGACAGGTGGTTTATTTATCACCAAATAAAGATGAATATTATATGATAGCAGCAGGAAATTCTTTGTCGTTGAATCAGGGTATTCAGGAAGAACAGGTTGTTCCAGCTAGATACCGTCAAGAATTCCTGACTATTGCATGGGAACAGATTCATGTTAGAAGTATTTTTCCTTTCCAATATTTTTCTATTGGAGGTTCTCTCATTCCTTTTATTGAGCATAATGATGCGAATCGGGCTTTAATGAGTTCTAATATGCAGCGCCAAGCAGTTCCGCTTTCTCGGTCCGAGAAGTGCATTGTTGGAACTGGATTGGAACGCCAAACAGCTCTAGATTCGAGGGTTTCCATTATAGCCGAACGCGAGGGAAAGATCATTTCTACTGATAGTCACAAGATCGTTTTATCAAGTAATGGGAAGACTATAAGTATTCCTTTAGTTGCCCATTGGCGCTCTAACAAAAATACTTGTATGCACCAAAAACCTCGGGTTCCCCGGGGTAAATGCATTAAAAAAGGACAAATTTTAGCGGAGGGGGCTGCTACAGTTGGTGGGGAACTCGCTTTAGGAAAAAACGTATTAGTAGCTTATATGCCATGGGAAGGTTACAATTTTGAAGACGCAGTACTAATTAGCGAACGTTTGGTATATGAGGATATTTATACTTCTTTTCACATCCGAAAATATGAAATTCAGACTGATACGACAAGCCAAGGCTCTGCTGAAAAAATCACTAAAGAAATACCACATCTAGAAGAACATTTACTCCGCAATTTGGACAGAAATGGAGTTGTGATGTTGGGATCCTGGGTAGAAACTGGCGATATTTTAGTAGGTAAATTAACGCCTCAGATAGCGAACGAATCGTCGTATATCGCGGAGGCTGGATTATTACGGGCCATATTTGGCCTTGAGGTATCCACTTCAAAAGAAACTTCTCTCAAACTACCTATAGGTGGGAGAGGGCGCGTTATCGATGTGAAATGGATCCAGAGGGACCCCCTCGACATAATGGTTCGTGTATATATTTTACAGAAACGTGAAATCAAAGTGGGTGATAAAGTAGCCGGAAGACACGGGAATAAGGGTATCATTTCAAAAATTTTGCCTAGGCAAGATATGCCCTATTTGCAAGATGGAACACCCGTTGATATGGTCTTCAATCCCTTAGGAGTACCCTCACGAATGAATGTGGGACAAATATTTGAAAGCTCGCTCGGATTAGCAGGGGATCTGCTAAAGAAACACTATAGAATAGCACCCTTTGATGAGAGATATGAGCAAGAGGCTTCAAGAAAACTTGTGTTTTCAGAATTATATGAAGCCAGTAAACAAACAAAAAATCCATGGGTATTTGAACCCGAGTACCCGGGAAAAAGCAGAATATTTGATGGAAGAACAGGAGATCCCTTCGAACAACCTGTTCTAATAGGGAAGTCCTATATCCTAAAATTAATTCATCAAGTTGATGAGAAAATCCATGGACGTTCTACTGGGCCTTACTCACTTGTTACACAACAACCTGTTAGAGGAAGAGCCAAGCAAGGGGGACAACGAGTAGGAGAAATGGAAGTTTGGGCTTTAGAAGGATTTGGTGTTGCTCATATTTTACAAGAGATACTTACTTATAAATCTGATCATCTTATAGCTCGCCAAGAAATACTTAGTGCTACAATCTTTGGAAAAAGAGTACCTAATTATGAGGATCCCCCAGAATCTTTTCGAGTGCTCGTTCGAGAACTACGATCTTTGGCTCTAGAACTGAAATCATTTCCTTGTTATCTGAGAAGAACTTCCGGGTTAATAGGGAGGGAAGTTTGATCGGGAGTAAATTATTTTCTTATTTCTATTTTATGATCGACCAATATAAACATCAACAACTTCAAATTGGACTCGTTTCCCCTCAACAAATAAAGGCTTGGGCCAACAAAATCCTACCTAATGGGGAGGTAGTTGGCGAAGTCACAAGGCCCTCTACTTTTCATTATAAAACCGATAAACCAGAAAAAGATGGATTGTTTTGCGAAAGAATCTTTGGACCCATAAAAAGCGGAATTTGTGCTTTGGGAAATTCTCGAGCGAGCGGGGCTGAAAAAGAAGACGAAAGATTTTGCCAAAAATGTGGGGTAGAATTTGTTGATTCTCGGATACGAAGATACCAAATGGGATACATCAAACTCGCATGTCCAGTGACTCATGTGTGGTATTTCAAGGGTCTTCCTAGTTATATCGCGAATCTCTTAGATAAACCCCTTAAGAAATTAGAGGGCCTAGTATACGGTGATTTCTCTTTTGCTAGGCCCGGCGCTAAAAAACCTACTTTCTTACGGTTACGAGGTTTATTTGAAGATGAAATTTCATCCTGTAACCACAGCATTTCCCCTTTTTTTTCTACCCCAGGCTTCGCAACATTTCGAAATCGGGAAATTGCGACAGGAGCAGGTGCTATTAGAGAACAATTAGCGGATTTGGATTTGCGAATTATTATGGAGAATTCCTTGGTAGAATGGAAGGAATTAGAAGACGAGGGGTATAGTGGAGATGAATGGGAAGATAGAAAAAGACAAATAAGAAAAGTTTTTTTGATTAGACGCATGCAATTGTCGAAACATTTTATTCAGACAAATGTAGAACCAGAATGGATGGTTTTATGCTTATTACCGGTTCTTCCTCCCGAATTGAGACCCATTGTTTATAGGTCTGGGGATAAAGTAGTGACTTCGGATATTAATGAACTTTATAAGAGAGTTATCCGTCGGAACAACAACCTTGCCTATCTATTAAAAAGAAGTGAATTAGCGCCAGCAGATTTAGTAATGTGTCAGGAAAAATTGGTACAAGAAGCCGTGGATACACTTCTTGATAGTAGGTCCCGTGGGCAACCACCGAGGGATGGTCACAATAAAGTTTACAAGTCACTTTCAGATGTAATTGAAGGTAAAGAGGGAAGGTTTCGTGAGACTCTGCTTGGGAAACGGGTCGATTACTCGGGGCGTTCTGTCATTGTTGTGGGTCCTTCGCTTTCATTACATCAATGTGGATTACCTCTAGAAATAGCAATAAAGCTTTTCCAACTATTTGTAATTCGTGATTTAATCAGGAAACGTGTTACTTCTAACGTCAGGATTGCTAAAAGGAAAATTTTTGAAAAGGAACCAATTGTATGGGAAATACTTCAAGAAGTTATGCGGGGACATCCTGTATTGTTGAATAGAGCACCTACCCTGCATAGATTAGGCATACAGCCCTTCCAACCCACTTTAGTAGAGGGGCGTACTATTTGTTTACACCCCTTAGTGTGTAAGGGCTTCAATGCGGACTTTGATGGGGATCAAATGGCTGTTCATCTACCTTTATCCTTGGAAGCTCAGGCGGAAGCCCGTTTACTTATGTTTTCTCATATAAATCTCCTGTCTCCCGCTATTGGAGATCCTATTTGCGTACCAACCCAAGACATGCTTATCGGACTTTATGTATTAACGATTGGAAATCGTCGAGGTATTTGTGCAAATAGATATAATAGTTGGGGAAACTATCCAAATCAAAAAGTTACTTACAATAATAATTATAAGTATACGAAGGATAAAGAACCACATTTTTCTAGTTCCTATGATGCACTGGGAGCTTATAGACAGAAACGAATCCGTTTAGACAGTCCTTTGTGGCTCCGATGGAAACTAGATCCACGCGTCATTGGGTCAAGAGAAGTTCCGATCGAAGTTCAATATGAATCTTTGGGGACTTATCATGAGATTTATGCCCACTATCTAATAGTGGGAAATAGAAAAAAAGAAATCCGTTCTATATACATTCGAACCACTCTTGGTCATATTTCTTTTTATAGAGAAATAGAGGAAGCCATACAAGGATTTAGCCAGGCCTATTCATACACTATCTAAACAAGGAAGTTAGATTCGGCGATGCCCCCTTCGGGGGGCATTCCGATTTCACTAGTATCATCATTTTTGCCGCGCGAATCAAGATTGAGATTGAGGAAAGGAAGTTAAGTTTTCGAATCACTGACTCAGGCCCATTGTCGAATCCTACTCAGCAATTGTCGAATCCTACTCAGCAGAATATGGGGGTACTTATGTATGGCGGAACGGGCCGATCTGGTCTTTCATAATAAAGAGATAGACGGAACTGCTATGAAACGACTTATTAGTAGATTAATAGATCATTTCGGAATGGGATATACATCCCATATACTAGATCAAATAAAGACTTTGGGCTTCCATCAAGCCACTACTACATCGATTTCATTAGGAATTGATGATCTTTTAACAATACCTTCTAAAGGATGGTTAGTACAAGACGCTGAACAACAGAGTTTTCTTTTGGAGAAACACTATTATTATGGGGCTGTACACGCGGTAGAAAAATTACGTCAATCCGTTGAGATATGGTATGCTACAAGTGAATATTTGAAACAAGAAATGAATTCGAATTTTCGGATAACGGATCCTTCTAATCCAGTCTATCTAATGTCTTTTTCCGGAGCCAGAGGGAATGCATCTCAGGTACACCAATTAGTAGGTATGAGAGGTTTAATGGCGGATCCCCAAGGACAAATGATTGATTTACCTATTCAAAGCAATTTACGCGAGGGACTTTCTTTGACAGAATATATAATTTCCTGCTATGGAGCCCGCAAGGGGGTTGTAGATACTGCTGTACGAACAGCGGATGCTGGATATCTTACACGTAGACTTGTTGAAGTAGTTCAACATATTATTGTGCGTAGAAGAGATTGTGGTACTATCCGAGGCATTTCTGTGAGTCCTCAAAACGGGATGACGGAAAAACTCTTTGTCCAAACACTAATTGGTCGTGTATTAGCAGACGATATATATATTGGTTCACGATGCATTGCCGCTCGAAATCAAGATATTGGAATTGGTTTAGTCAATCGATTCATAACTGCCTTTCGAGCACAACCATTTCGAGCACAACCAATATATATTAGAACCCCCTTTACTTGCCGGAGCACATCTTGGATCTGTCAATTATGTTATGGTCGGAGTCCCACTCATGGCGATCTGGTCGAATTGGGGGAAGCCGTAGGTATTATTGCGGGTCAATCAATTGGGGAGCCGGGGACTCAACTAACATTAAGAACTTTTCATACTGGTGGAGTATTTACAGGGGGTACTGCCGACCTTGTACGATCCCCTTCTAATGGAAAAATCCAATTCAATGAGGATTTGGTTCACCCCACACGTACCCGTCATGGGCAGCCTGCTTTTCTATGTTATATAGACTTGCATGTAACTATTCAGAGTCAGGATATTCTACATAATGTGAATATTCCGTCAAAAAGCTTTATTTTAGTGCAAAATGATCAATATGTAGAATCCGAACAAGTAATTGCGGAGATTCGTGCCGGAACGTCCACTTTGCATTTTAAAGAGAGGGTACAAAAGCATATTTATTCCGAATCAGATGGGGAAATGCACTGGAGTACTGATGTTTACCATGCGCCTGAATATCAATATGGTAATGTTCGTCGATTACCAAAAACAAGCCATTTATGGATATTGGCAGTAAGTATGTGCAGATCCAGTATAGCGTCTTTTTCGCTCCACAAGGATCAAGATCAAATGAATACTTATTTTTTTTCTGTTGACGGAAGATATATCTCTGACCTATCAATGGCTAATGATCAAGTAAGACACAAACTGTTGGATACTCTTGGTAAAAAAGATAGGGAAATTCTTGATTATTCAAAGCCGGATCAAATCATATCCAACGGTCATTGGAATTTTGTCTATCCTTCCATTCTTCAAGAGAATTCGGATTTGTTGGCGAAAAAGCGAAGAAATAGGTTCGTCATTCCATTACAATATCATCAAGAACAAGAGAAAGAACTAATATCCTGTTTTGGGATTTCGATTGAAATCCCCTTTATGGGTATTTTACGTAGAAATAATATTTTTGCTTATTTTGACGATCCACGATACAGAAAAGAGAAAAAGGGCTCAGGAATTATTAAATTTAGATATAGGACCCTAGAGAACGGATATGGAACCCTAGAGGAAGACTCAGAGGACGAATACGGGAGTCCAGAGAACGAATATAGGACCCTAGAGGAAGAATATGGGCCCCTAGAGGACGAATATGGAACCCTAGAGGAAGAATATGGGCCCCTAGAGGAAGACTCAGAGGACGAATATGGAACTCTAGAGGAAGACTCAGAGGACGAATATGGAACTCTAGAGGAAGACTCAGAGGACGAATATGGAACTCTAGAGGAAGACTCAGAGGACGAATACGGGAGCCCAGAGGAAGACTCAGAGGACGAATACGGGAGCCCAGAGGAAGACTCAGAGGACGAATACGGGAGTCCAGAGGAAGATTCCATCTTTAAAAAAGATGGTTTGATTGAGCATCGAGGAACAAAAGAATTTAGTCTAAAATACCAAAAAGAAGTAGATCGGTTTTTTTTCATTCTTCAAGAACTGCATATCTTGCCGAGATCCTCATCCCTAAAGGTACTTGACAATAGTATTATTGGAGTGGATACACAACTCACAAAAAATACAAGAAGTCGACTAGGTGGATTAGTCCGAGTGAAGAGAAAAAAAAGCTATACGGAACTAAAAATCTTTTCCGGAGATATTCATTTTCCTGAGGAGGCAGATAAGATATTAGGTGGCAGTTTGATACCACCAGAAAGAGAAAAAAAAGATTCTAAGGAATCAAAAAAAAGGAAAAATTGGATCTATGTTCAACGGAAAAAAATTCTCAAGAACAAGGAAAAGTATTTTGTTTCGGTTCGACCTGCAGTCCCATATGAAATGGACGAAAGGAGAAATTTAGCAACACTTTTCCCGCAGGATCTCTTGCAAGAAAAGGATAATCCCCCACTTCGAGTTGTCAATTTTATTTCTCATGAAAATAGCAAGTTAACTCAAAGAATTTATCACACGAATAGTCAATTCGTTCGAACTTGCTTAGTAGTGAATTGGGAACAAGAAGAAAAAGAAGAGGCTTATGCTTCCCTTGTTGAGGTAAGAGCAAATGATCTGATTCGCGATTTCCTAAGAATTGAGTTAGTCAAGTCCACTATTTCGTATACAGCAAGAAGGTACGATAGGATAAGTTCAGGACCGATTTCCAATAATAGGTTAGATTGCACCAATACCAATTCCTTTTATTCCAAGGCGAAGATTCAATCACTTAGCCAACATCAAGGAGCTATTGGCACCTTGTTGAATCGAAATAAAGAATACCAATCTTTGATGATTTTGTCGGCATCCAATTGTTCTCGAATTGGTTTATTCAATAATTCGAAATATCCCAATGCGGTAAAAGAATCGAATCCTAGAATTCCTATTCGAGATATTTTTTGGCCCTTAGGCACTATTGTACCTAATATATCGAATTTTTCTTCATCTTACTACTTACTAACGCATAATCAGATCCTGTTAAAGAAATATTTGTTACTTGACAATTTGAAACAAACCTTCCAAGTACTTCAAGGACTTAAATACTCTTTAATAGATGAAAATAAAAGGATTTTTAATTCCGATAGTAACATTATGTTGAATTCATTCCATTTGAATTGGCACTTTCCCCATCATGATTATTGTGAGGAGACATTGGCAATAATTCAACTTGGACAATTTATTTGCGAAAATGTATGTCTATTTAAATCGCACATAAAAAAATCTGGTCAAATTTTCATTGTTAATATTGATTCCTTTGTTATAAGATCAGCTAAACCTTATTTGGCCACTACAGGAGCAACTGTTCATGGTCATTATGGAGAAACCCTTTACAAAGGGGATAGGTTAGTTACGTTTATATATGAAAAATCGAGATCTAGTGACATAACGCAAGGTCTTCCAAAAGTAGAACAAATCTTCGAAGCGCGTTCAATTGATTCACTATCGCCGAATCTCGAAAGGAGAATTGAGGGTTGGAACGAGCGTATACCAAGAATTCTTGGAATCCCCTGGGGATTCTTGATTGGAGCTGAGCTAACCATAGCCCAAAGTCGTATCTCTTTGGTTAATAAGATCCAAAAGGTTTATCGATCCCAAGGGGTACAAATCCATAATAGACATATAGAGATTATTATACGCCAAGTAACATCAAAAGTGCGGGTTTCCGAAGATGGAATGTCTAATGTTTTTTCACCTGGGGAATTAATCGGACTATTGCGAGCGGAACGAGCAGGGCGGGCTTTGGATGAATCTATCTATTATCGGGCAATCTTATTGGGAATAACAAGAGCTTCCCTGAATACCCAAAGTTTCATATCTGAAGCAAGTTTTCAAGAAACTGCTCGAGTTTTAGCAAAAGCAGCCCTACGAGGTCGTATTGATTGGTTAAAAGGCCTGAAAGAAAACGTAGTTCTGGGGGGGATTATACCTGTTGGTACCGGATTCCAAAAATTTGTGCATCGTTCACGACAAGACAAGAACCTTTATTTCGAAATAAAAAAAAAAAATAGATTCGTGTCAAAAATGAGAGATATTTTGTTTCTCCATACAGAATTAGTTTCTTCTGACGTAACAAACAATTTCCATGAAACATCAGAACCATCATTTATGCGATTTAATGATACATAAAGCAGATTTTTTTTACTTTAAAACTAGACTTTTAACTTTAGAACGCTAACAGGTCAGATTTTGTATTTTTTATTTTAATAAATAAAAGAAGTCATTTAATTCATTAAGTTTATGTTTATGCCACGTATCAATGGGCAATTCCCGGTAGAAGGTTCCATCCATCGGAACAATTATTATTTATTTCAAGCTATTTCGGCTCTTTCCTAATCTTCAAAAAGAAATTAATTCCGTAATGGTAGGACGAAAAAAAAAAAAAAAAATCAAAAGGAAGTGTGGAAAAAATGACAAGAAGATATTGGAACATCAATTTGAAAGAGATGATAGAAGCGGGAGTTCATTTTGGTCATGGTATTAAGAAATGGAATCCTAAAATGGCCCCTTACATCTCGGCAAAGCGTAAAGGTACTCATATTACAAATCTCGCTAGAACGGCTCGTTTTTTATCAGAAGCTTGTGATTTAGTTTTTTATGCAGCAAGTCAGGGAAAAAGCTTCTTAATTGTTGGTACCAAAAAAAGAGCAGCGGATTCAGTAGCATCAGCTGCAATAAGGGCTCGGTGTCATTATGTTAATAAGAAATGGTTCAGTGGTATGTTAACGAATTGGTCAATTACGAAAACTAGACTTTCTCAATTTAGAGACTTAAGAGCAGAAGAAAAGATGGGAAAATTCCACCATCTCCCAAAAAGAGTATGTAGCAATCTGAAGAGAAAATTATCTACTTTGCAAAGATATCTCGGCGGGATCAAATATATGACGAGGTTGCCTGACATTGTGATCGTCCTTGATCAGCAAAAAGAGTATATAGCTCTTCGGGAGTGTGCCATTTTGGGGATTCCTACTATTTCTTTAGTCGATACAAATTGTGACCCAGATCTCGCGAATATATCGATTCCAGCCAACGATGACACTATGACTTCAATTCGGTTGATCCTTAACAAATTAGTATTTGCAATTTATGAGGGCCGTTCTCTCTATATAAGAAATCGTTGATTATGTTAATTAAGATTAAGAATAATAGTTAATTATTGGGCAACTCCGTAGATTTATTGGATCACTTACTATTCTTTTTTGTTTTGCATAGATAAAAGAAGGGGAATATTGATATATAATATATATTAGAGGGTATTGATATATATTATGATCTGATGTGATTTCTTGGTATCCTAAATATAGGATTAATAATTCAAGTTGCTGAGTTGAGGAAGAGATGGTTGAATCAAAAGAATTCCTTTTTTGTTTTGAAGTTCAATTTCTATCAGAGGACAATATGAATGTTATACCATGTTCCATTAAAACACTCAAGGGGTTATACGATATATCGGGTGTAGAAGTAGGCCAACATTTCTATTGGCAAATAGGAGGTTTACAAATTCATGCCCAAGTACTCATCACTTCTTGGGTCGTAATTACTATCTTGCTAGGTTCAGTTATCATAGCTGTTCGGAATCCACAAACCATTCCGACCGACGGTCAGAATTTCTTCGAATATGTCCTTGAGTTTATTCGAGACTTGAGTAAAACTCAGATTGGAGAAGAATATGGTCCTTGGGTTCCCTTTATTGGAACTATGTTCCTTTTTATTTTTGTTTCGAATTGGTCGGGTGCTCTTTTACCTTGGAAAATTATACAGTTACCTCATGGGGAATTAGCTGCGCCCACGAATGATATAAATACTACTGTTGCTTTAGCTTTACTCACGTCAGCGGCATATTTTTATGCGGGTCTTAGCAAAAAAGGGTTGAGTTATTTCGAGAAATATATTAAACCAACTCCAATCCTTTTACCAATTAACATCCTAGAAGATTTCACAAAACCATTATCTCTTAGTTTTCGACTTTTCGGGAATATATTGGCGGATGAATTAGTAGTTGTTGTTCTTGTTTCTTTAGTCCCCTTAGTGGTACCTATACCGGTCATGTTTCTTGGATTATTTACAAGTGGTATTCAAGCTCTTATTTTTGCAACGTTAGCCGCAGCCTATATAGGCGAATCCATGGAGGGTCATCATTGAATTGACTAGTTTTCGAAATAGTCTTTTTTTTTTTTTAGCTTAGCCCAATTCATGCATGGTTCCAGATAATCCGCTTGGTTAGAAAACAAAATAGTTATAAATGCGTATGAATATACAACGTAAAGTTGTAGGAGAGAGAATAGACTATATTAGATTACGGAATTGTCAAAATATATATGCGTTAAGGGGGGCGGAGTCAGGCTAGATCTATATCATTAATGTCTATAAGTCCAGTCATCTTTTGTGCGGGTTTCCGTTTTAAGGAATGCTTTTAGAATCCGATTCAATAGAAAATGAGAAAATACGCAAACAAAATAGAAGAAACAAATGGATATGGGATATTATATATTCTTAAGTTATATTCATTATCTAATCCTATATATCTAATTCCCCTCTATATGGAATTTGATTCCATATCCAATATTTCTATGCAGCATATTGCTATCAATTGTATATATTGATTTGTATTTGGATTAGGTCGATTCCAATAGAAGTTCTTTCCTCTATTTCGTCGATTAGATGATAGATGAAAAAAAGGAACTCAAGGATATCGAAGAGTAAAGAAAGAAGAATGGAATGAAAGAGTGATTGAAGATAAATAGAATAATGAGAATCATTGGGATTTCCCCAAACCCCTAAAGATTAGAAACTAAAAAGGAGTTTTTGAAGTAGTTTTGCCAATTCAGATTATCATTTCAATTTGTAGTTTTTAGTTATTTTTCCCCCAAAGAGCTTAAAAGTAAGAGTTTTTTGGTTGATTGTTCCCTTACCCCTTTTTTTTTTTTTTTTTTTTTTTGACACGAGGAACTCACCATGAATCCACTAATTGCTGCCGCTTCCGTTATTGCTGCTGGATTGGCCGTAGGGCTTGCTTCTATTGGGCCTGGAGTTGGTCAAGGTACTGCTGCAGGACAAGCTGTAGAAGGTATTGCGAGACAGCCAGAAGCAGAAGGTAAAATACGAGGTACTTTATTGCTTAGTCTAGCTTTTATGGAAGCTTTAACAATTTATGGACTGGTTGTGGCACTAGCGCTTTTATTTGCGAACCCTTTTGTTTAATCCTAAAAAAGAAAATAAGTATCTAATGTAAGAGACTTATTTTCTTTTTTTTAGTAAATTGGTATTTGCTTCCACAATTTCAATTATACCAATACTTTACTCATATTTATTACTCCTGGAATTATCTATTTATCGAGACAATACCCCAGGAAGGGCTGATTTGAGGATGATCAATTTAGAGGATATGCTCGCCTTCTTCCTTACCGTCCTTAGTTTAGGACAGTGGAAAGTCTTTTTCCTTTTAAGAAAGCAGAGCATAGAAAGAGGCTGGCTACTTAAATGAAAGGGTTTCGAAGCAAAATCCTTGCTAGTTCGACAAAGATTATTTTAGGAATTTGGGGAACATTTCAACAAAGGAGATATTTCACAATTCAAACGAGATCTAAGACTTAATCTAAATGAAATTACTAGATTGAATCTATTTGCATTAAAAAAAAATGGAA